CCTTACTGCTCAGGCGGGCGGAAAGGGACAGTTTTTTTTTAGTTTTAAGAAAGGGAAAATTTTAGATATCAAATTTTTGTACATTTCAATTTGAATTAAGAATTCCGCGCACAAAACAAATGCAAATACTACATATACATCTGATCATATATGTATTACTATTATGTATTACAATAAACACTTGAATAAAGAAGGAGGATTAGAAATGCGAGATCTAAAAACATATCTATCTGTGGCGCCAGTAATAAGTACTCTATGGTTCGGATCCTTAGCAGGCCTATTGATAGAGATCAATCGTTTTTTCCCAGATGCGTTGACATTCCCCTTTTTTTCATTCTAGTTACTAACATGGGGGGGGTGAAGAAGATTAAATAAATATCTGGAACTATTACCCCTCTTTTTTTTATAATTCAAAGAAGTTAGAAAAGAGAAAGAATAAAAGTGGATTCAACCTCAGTGAAATTTTGAATTCGGGACGGAGCTTCAAGTAAATTAACTTCAATTCTCTTTCTTAATTTAATTGAGGTGGAAATCTGGTTAGGTCAACAGTATCATACAAGATGCTTAAATAAACTACTGTACTGCGATTCTAAGTATTACTTTACTTATTTTCAGTATAATTGGTTACAACACAACATTTCATAATTTGTTTCGAGTGAGCAACTTTTCTTTTTTGTTCCTGTCTTCCGCGTTTCAAATCGGAAAATAAAAGAGTTGAGTGAATAAAAAACCAAAAGGAGGTTCATGGCCAAGGGTAAAGATGTCCGAGTACGGGTTATTTTGGAATGTACTAGTTGTGTTCGAAACAATGTTAATAAGAAATCAACAGGTATTTCCAGATATATTACTCAAAAGAATCGACACAATACGTCTAGTCGATTAGAATTGAAAAAATTCTGTCCCTACTGTCATAGACATACAATTCACAGGGAGATAAAGAAATAAATGGCATCGATGACTTGCTTGTCACTTTATACTTTATAAAAAGGAAGATAAAAAATGACATATTAACATAATAGATAGATATTTTTATATTTCAATTTAATATAGTATTTTTAATATAGTATTATATTATTAATATAATATTAGAATGTTATTATAATTATTTATATTATATATATTTAAATATTTAATTTATATATATATTGAAATATAAACAAGCAAAATTTCTTAATTCTAATTCTAAATCATTATCATTTTTGATCCGATCAAACGAAAGAAGATTTTCAAAATAAGGAATAAACAAACCATGGATAAATCCAAGCGAATTTTTCTTAAGTCCAAGCGATCTTTTCGTCGGCGTTTGCCCCCGATTGGATCGGGGGATCATATTGATTATAGGAACATGAGTTTAATTAGTCGATTTATTAGTGAACAAGGAAAAATATTATCGAGACGGGTGAATAGATTAACTTTAAAACAACAACGATTAATTACTATTGCTATAAAACAAGCTCGTATTTTATCTCCATTACCCTTTCTTACTAATGAAAAAAAATTTGAAAAAAAGAGAGTTGGTCGTTAAAACGAAAACGACAAGTCTTAGAATCCAAAAAAACTAGGCTTACGTTTCAATTGAATAAAAAGTCCAATCCGAACTCAAACTGATGTTTTGTTCGAAAAATTCCAAAATATGGATTTTGGTGGCGTAAGCCAAAAGCGAATTAGGGAAGTTGGGGAAGAAGAATCAATCTTTTTTTATAAAATGTTTTTTTTGCTTCGTTTAACTACTTGATTATATTATCATCAATCATATTTTAATTTCTATTCTACCTTCCCGGAATTCATTCTCTAAGGCCAAGGAATTCCATGTAAAACAGTAAAACATTTCGATGGATTCCTCCTAATCGCCTTATTTTATGTTTATGATGTCATTGGAAATCATATAAAGACAATTTCTATTTAATATAGCAAGTTGCGCAAGTATTTTACGATTAAGAAGCAACTTTCTCTTGTACAGATTGTTTATTAATCTATTATAACTAAAAGATATTGTATTCTCGCGAATTACGGCATTTATACGAATGACCCACAAACGACGCACATTCCTTTTTTGCTTATCTCTATCCCGATGGGACGAAACCAAAGCTCTGATTTTTTGTTGAATAATATTTCGAGTAAGTCTTGAATGAGCCCCGCGAAAGCTTGATGCGAATAAACAGATTTTTATTCTACGCTTTCGAGCTATATATCCTCGTTTAATTCTGGTCATTGAATACCCGAAACGTTGATGACTAACTGATTGATTTCCTTTCTTTCAGTTATTCTTTTCCCCTTTTCTATAATAACAAAACGGATTTTTCCAATGTATAAAATAATAATTCCAATGGTTTTTGCTACTCTAACCTTCCCAACCACGATTTTTTCTCTAGGCATTTCACCTCGAAATAATAAACTGTATTGATACTCGGTATCAAACAAAAACATAGTAAATAAGAATGAGTAGTAAGATAAAGAAATAGTGGGTTTCATCGTTTTTATGGTTAGTTCTTAAACGGCGAGGTCTTTTCTATACACCGGAGCCCCGTCTTTCATTTAATCAATGCTATTGTTAACTTGTACAGTTGACACTTTTTGGCTCTACCCGTTATTATCCAGTAATAGGTCTCTCACACCAAGATCTAGCTATACAGTAACGGTATTTAATTATGCGGATTGGCTGATTAGCTGACCCTTTTAGTCCGTCTGTTCTTACAAGAATGGTGCCAGAACTTTTTTTGCTTTTTAATTTGAATATGATTATCCCCGCTTAACGGATAACAATTTACTGCCAATGGGGAATTTTTTCTCGTTTTGAAATCGAGAATTGAGGTGATTGAATTTGCACCAAGGGAAACCATAAATTTGATACACAATAGAAGGATAGAACTCTTTTTTAGATAAGGAAGGTTTTTTTTCATTTTATCCTATTCATCGGTACTGATCATGGGTAGTCGAAAGTTGTTTCCTTTCGTTTGTCCCAACCCCCAATCTGAACGAGTCGCACATACACCCTAGTACACGTTCCTCGGCGTTGAGGACATCCCCCAAGAGCGGGGGATTTTGTAACATTTCTGATTGGCTGTCTTGTGTTTCTAATAAGTTGTTTAATAGTTGGCATGGTAAATCGTATGCATAATGGGTTGGTTTAGATCGATCCTAACCAGATGATTATAAATGCTTTCTATACCTATTAAATTGATAAATATTCTATTACTTATTCTCTTAATTTGAATTAAGAGAATAAGTAATAGAATTACGAATATTAAATACCCCTAAGAAAAAAATCTCAAATCATGATTTGCGTGAAATTTCTGCTACTTTAATTATGATTATGCAACTGCTACAAGATCAACAATTCCATGAGCTTGGGCTTCTGTTGCTGACATAAAAGTATCCCTTTCCATGTCTTCGGATACAATCCATAAGGGTTTACCTGTTCTTTGTGCATAAACCTTTGTGAGGATTTCGCGCAGTTTCAGTAGTTCTTCCGCTTCCAGGACAAATTCTGCTACCTGTCCCTCAGAATAAGCAGCACTAGGTTGATGGATCATTACCCTGATGATATAAGATAATCAAAGGCTACTCTATCTTGCACGATAAGATAAATGACAGGATAAAGAATAATTAACAAAAAAAGATAGAATTAAATAACCGTACAGGCATTGTTTGGGCATTGCATACGGCTCCACAAGAAACTTAACTTTTTTAGTTGATCGAAGGAAAGTATAGAGCCTATCAGGCCTAGATCGGTAAATGATCCAATAACCACCCTTCTCTTGAGACTTGAGAGGAAATTAGTTAATAAAAAACAAATACTATGGTGGCTCCGTTGCTTTATTTCATCGATGATTTAGCAATCCCAAAGTTTCTTTTTTTTTTTTCAAATAAAAAAATAATATAATCTTATTTTTTGTTCGTACTTTTTCATAACATTAAGAACCTTTATGGTGTGAAAACAAAAAAGTTTGCAACGCTGAAATAAGGCTCCGACAGATTAAGATAAAATCGGAAATACCCTTAATATCTCATACTACTCTTTCGATAAATAATCTAATGTTAAAAAAAATAAAGGAATTTCTTATATCGAATTCAAAATGCCATGCTATTATTACTTAATATATATTCATATTTTTTATGGCGAAGGCATAGTTTTGTTCTTTCAAATAAAAAAAACCAATGGCGCCCAGCGTGAGGGAATGCTATACGTTTGGTGATTTTTCCTCCGACCAGGATAATAGATCCCATCGAAGCGGCTAATCCCATGCATACTGTTTGTATATCCGGTCGCACATATTGCATAGTATCATAAATAGCCATTCCGGGTATTACCCATCCGCCAGGAGAGTTTATAAACAAATATAAATCTTTGGTCTCGCTTTCTGCACTAAGATATAGCATAAGAGCGATAAGTTGATTCGAGATCGCGCTATCAACCATTTGGCCTAAAAAAAGTAATCTTTCTCGATAAAGTCGGTTGATTAGGATCAGATTCTACCCCTTAGGAACCGTACATGCATATTTTGATGCATACGGTTCAATAAAAATTTAGAAAAAAAAGATCAATGTGTAGATTCCAGCCCTGCTTTGTGTGATAGTAAGTCCTTTCTAACTTCTCTTCTAACGAAAGGGTCCTTTCTTTCATTGTTTAAGAAAGATGAGTTTTGATCCGTTTATCTATAAAATCTAAAAAAGAATTCATTAAACTTATCAAACTAACTTCTCATTGATGTATTCTTTCATCGGGATCCAATTTAATAAAAATCACGATGGCATTTTCTTGTTCCTGAATGGGCTTCTTAAATTCTCTTAGGTTTTGTGCTCTACTCCGAGTAAGGATCCGCCCCATTTTTATTTGCACATATAGGGCAAATTTCACCAATACCGCGTCTTTTTGCTCAATTTTTTTTTCAATTCCTTTCACGTCTTCCGTCAAATAGTTGACGCATCCGTTATATTATTTGAATTTGATTAATTATGATTAGCAGTTTTAAATTGCCTGCTCTTTATTTAAAAATTTTTAAATAGAATATGCTACTAGAATATGCTATAACTATAAGTAGTAATCATAGATATCGTACTAAATTGGGTTTTCTCAACGGAGCCTAGCATACTTCATTTTATTGGTCCAAACAAAACAAGCCAACCATAAATTATTCTAATTGATAAGATACCTCCAAAACTTGCGTTTCATTATACTTCACGCTCCAAATTTTTGATGATTTAATCAATTTTTCTTGGGCGAAACAGAGGTTAATCCCGATCAGGGGAGGAAAACGGGGAAATCCCATATGGCCCAATATATCTGACAAGTCGCACTATATGTCAATCCAATTTTTATGGCCCCTCCCGGGAAGTTGAAAACGGACTTTTGGAACACCAATAGGCATAAAATGTAAAGACAAAAAGATTAAATACTTTATTTCACTTTGATGTGAAAGCGTAACAATGAATTTATTGTCTTAAAAATATTAATATTATATTAGCTTAAATTAGCTTAAAGATATTTAGTCTTAATATAATATATTAATTAAATTATATAAATTATTATATAGATTATTATATAGTTAATTATATTATAATAATTAATATTATTACAATTCTATTAATATTAGAATGTATATAATATTTATATTTTTGATTTATATTCCTATTTATTATTCTTCATATTTATTTAATTCATATTCATTTTTATTTAGTTAATATTTTGATTAATTTTTATTCACAGATTTACTAAGTTCATAAATAACTAAAAAAATAAATATAAATACAAGGAAGACAAAATGAATAAAACCAAACAAAATCTTACGAGCAAGTGCCTTGCATTATGAAAAAATCTCCACGCATTCGCTCTTATAAAATGGGGTTAACCCCCCATTGCGTATTGGTACTTATCGAGTATAGAATAGATCTGCTTCTCTTTGTTCCTACAAACAGAATTGTGACATTATGACTAAAATATTATAAAGAGTAGAAAAAATATTACTCCTTTCTATAAGATAATCCACCGAAAAGGGAGGGGCCATAACATTGTTTTTTCCAGTGCAATAAAGTTACATAGTGTCTATTTTTTGTTGATAAAGGGGTATTTTCATGGGTTTGCCTTGGTATCGTGTTCATACCGTCGTATTGAATGATCCCGGTCGTTTGCTGGCTGTACATATAATGCATACAGCTTTAGTTGCCGGTTGGGCCGGTTCGATGGCTCTATATGAATTAGCAGTTTTTGATCCCTCTGATCCCGTTCTTGATCCAATGTGGAGACAAGGCATGTTCGTTATACCCTTCATGACTCGTTTAGGAATAACCAATTCGTGGGGTGGTTGGAGTATCACGGGAGGAACTATAACTAATCCCGGTATTTGGAGTTATGAAGGTGTGGCCGGGGCGCATATTGTGTTTTCTGGCTTATGCTTTTTGGCGGCTATCTGGCATTGGGTGTATTGGGATCTAGAAATATTTTGTGATGAACGTACAGGAAAACCTTCTTTGGATTTGCCTAAGATTTTTGGAATTCATTTATTTCTCTCAGGGCTGGCTTGTTTTGGGTTTGGTGCTTTTCATGTAACTGGATTGTATGGTCCTGGAATATGGGTGTCGGATCCTTATGGCCTAACCGGAAAGGTACAAGCTGTAAATCCAGCGTGGGGTGTCGAGGGTTTTGATCCTTTTGTTCCGGGAGGAATAGCTTCTCATCATATTGCAGCGGGGACATTGGGCATATTGGCAGGCCTATTTCATCTTAGTGTTCGTCCGCCCCAACGTCTATACAAAGGATTACGTATGGGAAATATTGAAACTGTGCTTTCCAGTAGTATCGCGGCTGTCTTTTTTGCAGCCTTTGTTGTTGCTGGAACTATGTGGTATGGTTCAGCAACTACCCCGATTGAGTTATTTGGTCCCACTCGTTATCAATGGGATCAAGGATACTTCCAGCAAGAAATCTATCGAAGAGTTGGTGCTGGGTTAGCCGAAACTCAAAGTTTATCCGAAGCTTGGTCTAAAATTCCTGAAAAATTAGCTTTTTATGATTACATCGGTAATAACCCGGCAAAGGGTGGATTGTTCAGAGCAGGATCAATGGATAATGGAGATGGAATTGCTGTTGGGTGGTTAGGACATCCTATTTTTAGAGATAAAGAAGGACATGAACTTTTTGTACGTCGCATGCCCACTTTTTTTGAAACATTTCCGGTTGTTTTGGTAGACGGAGACGGAATTGTTAGAGCCGATGTTCCTTTTCGAAGGGCAGAATCAAAATATAGTGTCGAACAGGTGGGTGTAACGGTTGAGTTCTATGGGGGCGAACTAAATGGAGTCAGTTATAGCGATCCTGCTACTGTGAAAAAGTATGCTAGACGCGCTCAATTGGGTGAAATTTTTGAATTAGATCGTGCGACTTTGAAATCCGATGGTGTTTTTCGTAGCAGTCCAAGGGGTTGGTTTACTTTTGGCCATGCTTCATTTGCTTTGCTCTTTTTCTTCGGGCACATTTGGCATGGTGCTCGAACTTTGTTCAGAGATGTTTTTGCTGGTATTGATCCAGATTTAGATGCTCAAGTTGAATTTGGAGCATTCCAAAAACTTGGGGATCCAACTACAAAAAGACAGGGAGTCTGATACCATATTGATCTCTTACTTTTTGCCTCTATTTGATTTTTTTTTAATTTGAAATAGGATACTGAAGACTTCTTGATTTGAATCGCTGCTTTTTCTTTGACTCTTGCTCTTTGTTTTATTTGTATCCGGGAGACACTCCTAAATAAACAGATATGGAAGCTATAATTGTAAACCACGATCGAATCTATGGAAGCTTTGGTTTATACATTTCTCTTAGTCTCGACTCTAGGAATAATTTTTTTCGCTATCTTTTTTCGAGAACCGCCTAAAGTTCCAACTAAAAAGTAAAAAGATGAAATGATTCTTTATTATCTTAATTGAAGTAAAGGGCCACCCAATATCGGGTGGTCCTTTAACTTCAATTAGTCCCCGTGTTCCTCGAATGGATCTCTTAATTGTTGAGAGGGTTGCCCAAAAGCAGTATATAAGGCATACCCAGTAAAACTTACAAGTAAACCAGATATAGAGATGGCGACTAGGGTTGCTGTTTCCATTATTATATAATGTCATGATCCCAGTGGATCTATGATAAGATCATTTATTTAGAACGGAATGGTATACAAAGTCAACAGATCTCAATTAATACAAAATAGGATTTATGGGTACACAAAGCGTTGATGGTAGTTCTAAATCTGTTCCAAGACGAACTAATGTAGGGGGTTTATTGAAACCATTGAATTCGGAATATGGTAAAGTAGCTCCCGGGTGGGGAACTACTCCTTTAATGGGTGTCGCAATGGCTCTATTTGCGATATTCCTATCTATTATTTTGGAGATTTATAATTCTTCTGTTTTATTGGATGGAATCTCAATGAATTAGATTCACAAGAACTACTAAATCTTAACTTTGCAATACAAAGTGAAGCGTTTGTGTCTCGGATTTTTTTACTCTAGTCTATATTTGGTAGTTCGATCGTGGAATTTCTTTTTTTCTGTATTTCTGGAATATGAGTGTGCGACTTGTTATAATGGATCCTATTGATAGTACAGAGAACGGGTCTGTCATCTTGATAGAGATGGTTTTTTAGTCCGTCAGATATTTATTATAGTATCTTATCTGGAGCACGGAAGATATGAAATAGATTATGAAGTATTCAAACTATGATTCAGACTTAATATTCAATCCCGTGACCGGACTTCAAAAAATTTCAAAGAGTTAGAAGGTATAAATTGAAAGATTTTTCGTCTTTAAAATTTCTTTGTTTATGTTTATTTTGATCAAGGGAGAAACCTTTCTTTGGATTTATAGTCATTATATTTATTCATTGACATTGATAAGTGATGATACAACGGTTCTTAACTCAGGGAATCCTTGCTTTGTACTTAAATTGAGTTTGAAATGAAAGTTTTATTGAATCATCGTGGTTCTAAGATGAATCTGAGGTTTCTAATCGATTTATAGGATCTTAACAATAAAATTCCTATCAATCAATAATTAAAGAAGATAACAGTAAGGCTGCATTACATATTATATTCCATACAAATAAAAAAATACTCAAAAAATAGGTAAATAGAAGATTCAAGAGGCCTCTAATGATCAACATCAAGAGATGAATGAGCCAACTTGATATTTTGGCATTATAACCACAAAAAGAAAAAGAGTTTTCGGATTTTTCTTTTTTTGTACGTCATCTTAGAGACTATTAACTATTAATTGAATCATAGGAGTAAGACGTTTCTATTATATATCCGTTTCAACTAATATTTTTGTAGTTCTGTTTGAGCGGTACGAGATGAAATTCTCATATACGGCTCTCAGGGGGGGAAATTTTTCTGGTTTACCTATCTCAATAAAGTCTATGATTGGTTCGAAGAACGTCTCGAGATTCAGGCGATTGCAGACGATATAACTAGTAAATATGTCCCTCCTCATGTTAACATATTCTATTGTTTGGGAGGAATTACGCTTACTTGTTTTTTAGTGCAAGTAGCTACGGGGTTTGCTATGACCTTTTACTATCGTCCGACTGTTACTGAGGCTTTTGCTTCTGTTCAATATATAATGACTGAAGTTAACTTTGGTTGGTTAATCCGATCAGTTCATCGATGGTCGGCAAGTATGATGGTCCTAATGATGATCCTACACGTATTTCGTGTATATCTCACGGGTGGCTTTAAAAAACCTCGCGAATTAACTTGGGTTACAGGTGTGGTTCTTGGTGTATTGACCGCATCTTTTGGTGTAACTGGTTATTCCTTACCTTGGGACCAAATTGGTTATTGGGCAGTAAAAATTGTAACAGGCGTGCCGGACGCTATTCCTGTAATAGGATCACCTTTGGTAGAGTTATTACGAGGAAGTGCTAGTGTAGGACAATCGACTTTGACGCGTTTTTATAGTTTACACACTTTTGTATTACCTCTTCTTACCGCCGTATTTATGTTAATGCATTTTCCAATG